TTCTTGTTTAGGCAGTTCATATCATCCACACATAGTGATCTAAGATTTCAATTCTTCCATGGAGCTAAGGCCAAAAAGATGGAAGAAACAAGTGTTTCCACGACTCTACCATCCGGCCAATTCTGTTCCACTTAATCCCCTTTTCATGGGCACATATCTTTACGGCTAAGGGATGGGGAATCTTTCTCCTGTTACATGAATCAAATGTTTCATTTCATCCGGGAAAATCCATCTCTTTCTCAACAATGTCTTTGTCATTTGATCCAATAGCGTTCCATTAGATAGGAACAGATTTGATAAATACTGATAACTCTCGGATAGAGTATTAGAACGGAAAGATCCATTAGATAATGAACTATTGGTTCTAAACCATCTCTGGCGATGAATCAACAATTCGAAGTGCTTTTCTTGCGTATTCTTGATGAACCAGCGTTTATATATAGATGTAGGAGGATTTGTTTGGGAAGCAATAAGCCCCTTTGACATCTCTTCATCTGCAAAGAATTCTCGACGTGAAAACACAGAGACAGAGGGCTGATCTTTGAATAGGGAAAAGAATGGATCCGCAGGGTCCCAAATGAATTGGCTTGGTCGAAAAAAGCCCTGTTCTTTGGAAGATCTATCTCGTGTCTGGTACTGCATGGTTCCACTCTGCAAGAACTCCGAATCATTCTCTTGAAGCTCATCCTCTTTATGATAAATGATCCATTTGCCCCGAAATGACCCAGTCCAATAGGGAAATCCCAATTCAGTGGGCCTTTTGATACAATCAAATAGATTGCCACAAAGGCGCCATATTCTAGGAGCCCAAACTATGTGATTGAATAAATCCTCCTCTATCTGTTGCGGATCGAGGACCCCTTCCCCTTCTTCAAACTCCGATTCGTATTTTTCATATAGAAATCCCTGATCAACGATAGAACAAGATCCATTTTGCATCATATCTAACTGATTCCTTGGTTCGGACCGAAGAAGTAATGTCACTCGATTATTATCAAACTGACTGCAATATTTTTCTGTCCGTGAGGATCCCGCCAGAGCCAGAGCGCCTTCTACTTCTAATAGTAATAATAGTAATAGGCCATGAACTAGATCAGAATCATTCTCAACGAATCCATAAGAAGTGATCCAATTTTTTTCATCGTGTCTGGATGAAGACCAAAGATCTTGAGCGACCGATCCGGCAGAACAACTCAAAAGATAAAGAAGTATCGTGAATTTCTTCATGCTCGTTCCAAGTTCGAAGTACCATTTGTACAAATAAGAATCCCCTACCTTACATGATTTCTTCTTCATATAGATAGATATAGGATCTATGGGGCAATTACTTAGAAGTACATTTTGTGTAACAGCCTTTCCTATCTGATAGAAAAGGATCCCATGATCCTGAACCGATCTTATCTGGGATCGAAAATCCCAAGTTTTTCTATGAAGAGCTGATCTAATTGTATTAGTTTCTATAATGGATTTCTTCTGTGTAATACTAATTGATAGGGCCTCATTGATAAGTGCTACAAGATCTCGCGCATTGGAACCCATGGTTATGGACCCGAATCCGTTAGTATGGAACATCTTCTTTTCCAAGTGAAATCCCCTAGTATATGAAAGAATGAAAAAGTGCTTTCGTTGTTGTGGAAGAAGAAGCCTTCGTATCTTAATGCATGTATTGAATTTATTCGGAGCTATTAGAGCGGGATCCACTTTTTGGGGAATATGAGTCGAAGCAATAACAAGAATCTTTCCAGTGGAACATCTTTCACAATCTCTGGAGAGATAGTTCTCTAATAGACCGAGGGATAAGTAATTCGACTCATTCACATGCAGATCATGAATGTTTGGAATCCATATTATGCAAGGAGACATTGCTTTTGCTAATTCGAATTGAAGGGTTATATCAAATCGGTCTATTTTCGGCGTCATATACATAGTTAGCACATTCGTCATAGTTAGCAGCTCCGTATCAATATCAAGGTCATCATCACTATCATCAATATCGTCACTATCATCAATATCGATATCATCAAGAAGATAACCTTTAGGCTTGTCATCCAGGAACTTGTTCGGAAATACCGTAATGAAAGGAACATAGGAGTTTGTCGCTAGGTATTTGACCAAACAGGATCGTCCAGTTCCTATAGAACCTATCACTAAAATACCTCTAGAAGGGGATAGGGCTAAGCGGAGCGAAAAGGGTTTTCCATGAGGAGATGGGGAAGGGGAATGAAAACTATCAGCCCCACACGAGGTTTGTGAATAAGTGATTGTCTGATAATGAGCAAGGAATATCCGTCTTTCTGCTAAACAGGATCTATTGAACTCATAATTCATTAGATCCTTTTGATGAATGTCAACTAAGTATCGTAAGTAAATTGATCCCGGTTGTTCAATCATTTGATAACCAGAGTCATTCTTTGTTAAATGATCACTATGAGTCAGACTCAATAGGATTTGATCAATCCTTTTTTCTGTCGTTAAGGTGGAGAACTGAACCAAGAATTCT